CTTGAGCGACCGATCCGGCAGAACAACTCAAAAGATAAAGAAGTATCGTTAATCTCTTCATGCTCGTTCCAAGCTCGAAGTACAATTTGTACACATAAGAATCCCCTTCCATAGATGATTTCTTCATATAGATAGATATAGGATCTATGGGGCAATTACTTAGAAGTACTGTTTGTGCAACAGCCCTTCCTATCTGATAGAAAAGGATCTCATGATCCTGAACCGAGCTTACCTGGGATCGCAAATCCCAAGTTTTTCTATGAAGAGCGGATCGAATTGTATTAGTGTCTATAATGGATTTCTTCTGTGTAATACTAATTGATAGGGCCTCATTGGTAAGTGATACAAGATCTCGTACATCGGAACCCATGGTTATGGACCCGAATCCACTAGCATTCGTATGGAAGATTTTCTTTTCCAAAGGAAATCCCCGAGTATATGAAAGAGTGAAAAAGTGCTTTCGTTGTTGTGGAATAAGAAGCCTTCGTATCTTAATGCACGTATTGAATTTATTCGCAGCTATTAGACCGGGATCCACTTTTTTGGGAATATGAGTCGACGCAATAACAAGAATATTGCTATTGGAGGATCTTTCACAATCCCTGGAGAGATGGTTCACTAATAGACCGAGGGATAAGTAATTCGACGCATCCAGAGACAGATCATGAATGTTTGGAATCCATAGTATGCAAGGAGACATTGCTTTTGCTAATTCGAGTTGAAAGGTGATATAAAAGCGGTCTACCATATCCACCTCCTCATTCGTCATAGTTAGCAGCTCCCCATCAATATCAATATCCTCACTATCCTCACTATCATCAATATCCTCACTATGATGAGTATGATGAGCACCACTATTATCAAAAATATCCTCACCATCACTATCATCATAAATATCCTCAAAAAATTGAGGCCTTTCATCCAGGAACTTGTTCGGAACTACTGTAATGAAAGGAAGATAGGAGTTTGTCGCTAGGTATTTGACCAAATAGGATCGTCCAGTTCCTATAGAACCTATCACTAAAATACCCCTAGAGGGGGATAGGCCTAAGCGGAGTGAAAAGGGTTTTCCATGAGATGGGAAATGAAAACTATTAGCCCCAAACGAGGTTTGTGAATAAGTGATTGTCTGATAATGCGCAAGGAATACTCGTCTTTCTGCTAAAGAGGGTCTATGAAACTCATAATTCATTAGATACTTTTTATGAATGTCAACTAAGTATCGTAAGTAAACCGATCCTGGTTGTTCAATCATTTGATAACTAGAACCATTCTTTGATAAATGATCACTATCAGTCAGACTCCATAGAATTTTATCAATCCTTTTTTCTTTCCTTAAGATGGAGAACTGAACCAAGAATTCTCTTTCGGCATCATCAATCGAATCAGTATTCGCGACCCAGGATTCGATCTTATCATCAATCCAACCACTGTTCACATTTTTTCTTTTTCTTAGTAATGAATAGATCTCTTTACTTGTACGACTTAGATGTCTCGTATTTCTCGAAAAAGTGATTCGATTGATGGGATTGGGTATGATACTTAGGAAATCGATGATATCAATGAGATTGATATTCCAATATTTCTTCTTAGAAGGTATTGATTTGACCCCATAAGCGGGACCACCACCCGATAGCATCTTGCCGCCAAAAGCCCGTATTTCTTCTAGAAAATATCCTAAAGCAGCTAGAAAGAGATTCTTTAACCAGAAAGAATTCAGTTCAGATGTAGGATACCTATCCAGAAGTTTTCGCAACTCAATCATGTATGATGGAATCATCAAAGATTTGATCTTTTCCAACTCTGTCTGTAACTCCCTAGAGGCTCGGGAAACAACGAGAAGATGTCTACGAACGATATATCCAGCAACAAGAAGAAGGAAAAGGATTGAATAGAGCAACTCCCGAACATTTGGTGATCCCGGAAATTCCCATATCAATGAAACGGGTGACTCATTATCTCGACGAAGCATTTCTTCGGACAGAAGAAGATTATGTAAACACTTACTCGAAATCTCGCTTATCAGATTCCTTTGTGGAAGAAGAATCTCCCGCAATTTGTTCTGAAGAATTGGCCATGATATATCTATATCTAATCTATCTATAATATCTTCAAAAAGGGATAACAATTTTTGACTGCTACTTAGTATCGCTATCCTCAATAGGTCTGAATTATATACTTTTTTGAAAGTATCTAAAAGAATGAAATTGAGATATTTGTACCCTGTCGAAGTAAAGAACCATGGCATATATGTTTGAAACATATTTGAGAGAGTTGAAAAAGCACTATAGGTTCTATACATCTGCCCTTCCTCAACGCATTTATTTAGATAAAGACTCCGTTTTTTCCTCTTTTCGGATGGTAATAAATATTTCTCAGAGTCAATCAAACCCATCTTTGAATTGAAATTGAGAAACTGATGCAAGTTCTTCCCTTCTGAATCAGATGGATTCATATCTGAAAGAGCTTGACAATAAATTCTTTCAAAATTGACTAATTGTCCCTCTCTTAGAGGTGTTCCAAAAATGTCTGCGATCGAGTAAAGAGCTCTACGAACGAATGGAGCGGATCGAATTGGAAAATGAAAAGATTTGTCCAAGTTATCCGGTTCGGCACCACTCGGCGGAAAATTCTTAGGTATGCATATCTTAGATACCTGTGACTCGATCGGTGAAATAGTATCTTTTTCCAAAAAAACATCTTTTTTTTTACCGACGTGCAAAGAAAATATTTTGTTGCGAATGAAAAAGATATTGAGGAATTGTCCATACGTAAGATCATAATTATTGATAGGGGTCCTTTCCACATAAAAAGGGAATCCTTTGTTACAATAGAACCAGAAGTGATGTGGATTATTCAAGAATCGAAGTCGATTTGCTTTATAAAAAGAGGATATCAATGAACTTCTATGAAATGGTTTCACGGGATTCAGCCAATTGTCTCGATCGTGGGATATCATTGAGAAATAGGAATCGGTCTTCTCAAAAGATTTCCTGCGATTTTTTCTAGTATGGAATGAGTCAATCATCCACTTCGGTATCTTATTGAACAAAAACGGTGATACTCTTCCTCCATTGATCAAGAATTTCGATTTTTGGGAAGTATCATGATCATCCAATAAGAAGGGTTTCAATTTATTCAAATGAACGATTTGAAGACCTATTGATTCTAACAACTGATTGAAGCGTTGATCAGTTGGACCCTTCAACTCATAGATGTGGATCTCGGACCTATGAATGGGGCTATTCCCGATACTCACAAAGAAAAAAGGAAGTGACCTAAACAAAAAGAAAAGAAGCGACTTGGACAAATTGGACAAATAGGACAAAAGGGGAAGTAACTTCGACAAAAGGAAACGAAGTGACTTAGAAGGATCTTTTTTGTCGAAAAATTCCGACCAATACCAATCAATTTTTTCGATAACCTCAGACCAATCAATTTTTTTTTTGATAACCTCCGACCAATCAATTTTTTCGATAACCTCAGACCAATCAATCAAATATTGATTAATACCTAATCGATCGAAGACTACTTGAAAACGGCTCTTCTGCTCAGAAACGAAATGTTCCAAATCCTCCTGGAAACTCTTGCTCCCATTGGACCATTTGTATCTATATGCATCAGGATCCCGATTCATGGATCTCTCGCTTCGAGAAATAAGAGGATCGAACCATTTCTTATGACTCTTTTTCAAATTCGATAAATGTTGGTTGATCGTAAATTTCCTTTGAGTTCTCTGATTCAGAGTATCATTTCCTATTTGATCCCTTTGAATTCCGTATTCGAAGTTGCAATCGGATCTATTCATTAAAAAGAATCGATTTGATACATTTCTTATGTACCCATGGATGCTATATTGGATTGGAATCAGATTTTGGATCAATCTATGTTGATTGAATGCCTTCAGTATGGTGTTGATAGCAAATACCACTCTTTTTGGTTTTGGATCTTCCAAAGCATTCCCGCAGGAGATCTGGACCCCTTTTTTTCTGATCCTTCGATAAAAAGATTCATTTTCTTCAGAAAACATAGGAGGTAGAACCAATAAAGATTTCTTTGTCGATTCATCCCTGGAGTTGAATACCTCGTTCAAGAATTTTTTTTGATCCAATCCGCAGGAATCAATAGAAAAGGCAAAACCCTTATGATACACCAGATCCGGCTCGGTTATTGATAGAGTGAATAGATCTGCCACTCCTTGAAATCTCTCTTCTGATTCAAAATCGTGGCGCCCCACGTATCCTCCCCTCTTCCGGTCATGGAATAGATGAAATAAATCAAAAAATGGATTTTGGTTCAAGAATGAAATCTTGTTGGAACTGCCCATATCCGGTTCATCCTTCGGAACCCTATCACATCCCGGATTTGATGCAATAGGATGAATTGTGACGGTATTTTGTAAATACGCAATTATCTTGAATATATCAATGATTTCTTTTTTTTCCGATCGCCGGGATGGGACAAAAGAAAGATCTTGTTGTTTCTTCAATAATTTCTGATCTCTGGTGGACCTCTTAGTAGGATTCGAACCCAGATGAAGTTCTGACCATCTGTCAGAGAAAAAAGAACGAATTGATCTTGTAGGATTCCCAAGAAATTCTTCGATTTCTTCCGGAAGCGGATGATTATTCATCTGCTTCTCACGTTCCGTGAATAGCCGGGACATTGAGGAATCTCCAGAAAGGCTTTTCGGGAATCGGTCTGATTCTATCTCTGCTCCTTCCGTTTGAAGAAAGGAAGGATCCCAAAGAATCGACCCTTCTTTTTGAATCTCTCTTTGATTGATCCATGTGTGATATTCCGAATCCTTATTACGAATGGAATCGAAATGATCTATGGATTGATCAAAAGATCCTTTCAATTGGCTAGAATCCCTTACTTGAACGAAATTAGATCTTGTGGAATCATATTGCATATTTGACGATACATTCCATACCTTGCTAAACAAGCGAAAAAACCGATCCTTGTTTATCAACCACACATTGTCTAAGCAAATCCAATTCTCTCTCGACACCTTCCTAAAGAAATCTGATTCGTGCGGATTCTTCTTCCAACTAACGAAGAGATCTTGGCGGAATTGCCACATATGAAATTGAATACAATTTTGCAGCAAAGAAATACCACACTTGTTTCTCGAGAAGAGATGGGAAAGATGCTCAATATCATTTGATTGAATAGTTGACCCAGCTCCTTGTTGTTTGAAGAAACCCTCCACTTCAATTGGTCTTTTTTCACGAAAAGAAGACATAAGATAACAAATCCAGTGTTTCACTAAGATTTCAAATAGCTGTCCCGAATTCAAGTTGATTATGTTTCGCTTATTTCTCGGAGAAAGACGATCAAACAATTCCCAATCATGGTCCTTGCGGATCCGATCATCCGTATAGGAAACAAAAGAAGACTCCAGATATTTGATATCTTTCTCTTTGAATGAGATCTCAATTACAGCCAGGGTTTCATTAGATATCTTACAAATAGAATCCCTCTTTTTTCCGACCCGGTTCCTCCACCACCGCGAACCCCAGTTAGATTCAGGCATGATACACTTTTTCGTTTTAGTTATTGGGAGAACCCAAGTACTCTCTTTCGGATCCATGAAACAACTCTCAGAGATCTTTTTCCCTTTTGGAAGATACAGGAGCGAAACAATCAACCTATTGATAGACCCAAAAGATTTTTCCAATGGAGCATTTCTGGGTCCAAAGGAATTCCTAGGCAGAAGCCCCATCAAATATAGATTTTTTCTTTCGACCATTTCTCGATTATGCATGCGATAGAGAAGGACCACTACTACAAGCAGTACTAGACCTTTGGTCGTCAATACTGCACCTTTGACTAGACCCTTGATCGTCAGTACTGCCCCTTTGATCGTGAAATACCGATTGCTTCTTGACCCCTGTGAATCGCGTGAGAGTAAACTCCTCCAAATTAGGGGGTCGAAGAGTTTCATAAAACGTTCTTGCTCGAAAAAAATAGAAACGATAGTTCTAACTGAATCGACTTGGGTCCACGAATCTAACAAATCGTGAGAGTTCTTGACCTCTCTTAACATCTCTCTCAATTCGAAGATCCAGGGTTGAAATGGATCTTGTTGTGAAATTTTATGCTTCATTTTGAGTGCCTCCCCATTATAAATATTGAATATAAAGTAAAAGAAAATAGGTTTCCATTTCTTTAGGTAATCTCCGATACGATAGTTCTTTCTTCTATGATATTTCTTTATGATATTTCTTTTACAATATTTCTTTCTTTATTCTATGATAATCCCCCTTATGCATCCATGGCTGAATGGTTAAAGCGCCCAACTCATAATTGGCAAATTTGCGGGTTCAATTCCTGCTGGATGCACGACAACGGGAATGTTCAATACGTCTATTGGAATTGGCTTTGTATCAATGGAATCTCATCATCCATACCAATTCGTTATGTGTTATGTATGGTATATTCATATCATAAGTATAGAAACAGTTAGAGGGAGAATTCTTATCGAAACTGGAACTCATAGGGAAGAAAATAGATTTATGGATAAAATTAAATATGCAGTATTTACAGAAAAAACTGTTCGGTTATTGAGGAAGAATCAATATACTTCTAATGTCGAATCAAAGTCAACTAGGACAGAAATAAAGCGTTGGGTCGAACTCTTTTTTGGTGTCAAGGTAATAGCTATGAATAGTCATCGAATCCCGGGAAAGAGTCGAAGAAGGAGACCCCTTAGAGGGCATAAAATGCATTACAAACGTATGATTATTACGCTTCAAGCGGGTTATTCTATTCCATCTATTAGCTTAGAAAGAAAAGAAATGAATTTCACTCAAAATACTTCATAACACGGCGATACATTTATATAAAACTTCTACCCCGAACACGCGAAATGCAACTGTTGGAATTCAAGTGAAATCCAATCCACGAAACAATTTGATCTCTGGACAGCGTCGTTGTGGTAAAGGTCGTAATGCCAGAGGAATCATTACCTCAAGGCATAGAGGGGGAGGTCATAAACGTCTATACCGTAAAATAGATTTTCAACGAAATAAAAAAGACATATCTGGTAGAA